TACCGGGACTAACTAGTAAAAGACCTAGAGTTGGCAGTGAACTTAGAAACCAATCACGTTCTGGTAAAAGATCCCAATATCGTATTCGTCTAGAAGAAAAACAAAAATTGCGTTTTCATTATGGTCTTACAGAACGACAATTGCTTAAATATGTCCGTATTGCCGGAAAAGCAAAAGGTTCAACAGGTCAGGTTTTACTACAATTACTTGAAATGCGTTTGGATAATATCCTTTTTAGATTGAGCATGGCTTCAACTATTCCTGGAGCCCGCCAATTAGTTAATCACAGGCATATTTTAGTTAATGGACGGATAGTAGATATACCGAGTTATCGTTGCAAACCTAGCGATATTATTACAGCGAAGGATGATAAGAAATCCAGAACTCTGATTCAAAATTCTATTGATTCAACTCCGCATGAGGAATTGCCAAAACATTTGATTCTTCACGCATTCCAATATAAAGGACTAGTCAATCAAATAATAGATAGTAAGGGGGTCGGTTTGAAAATAAATGAATTGCTAGTCGTAGAATATTATTCTCGTCAAACTTAAACCTCTCAGAAGGGTTCAAGCAATCTTACTTCACTTTCGACGAAAGAATAGATCGGAAGCGATAATTTTATTTTTTATCTTTCCAATAGTTTTGTATCAAAGGAATTAGAGATAGAGAACCAATACCGTCTATCTATTAGACTAATATTCTCCCTTATTCGATACATTCGGGTCAGTAACAGTGGTGAATTGGGTAAAGTGCGGAAAGAGAGGGATTCGAACCCTCGGTAAACAAAAGTCTACATAGCAGTTCCAATGCTACGCCTTGAACCACTCGGCCATCTCTCCTACATAATGATTATGGCTCAAAACCCGAGTGATTCGCGCGTTATTCAGAATTTTCTTAGTTGGTTGATAGGTACGAACAATCAACCCTAACTATAAAAATACTATAAAAATAAAAAATAGAAAATAAAGGTCTTTGCTTCACAGCTCAGGTAATAAAGAAAATTTCATGTTGTTAGTCTGTTTTTATGTTATTTCGTACTAGCCAATTCCTTTGTTTATAGGAGCGTTTTCCTACCAGAGGTAATGAAGAATTATAGAATGTATTGCTATCTATGCCTAGATCGCAGATAAATGGAAATTTTATTGATAAAACCTTTACAATTATAGCCAATATCTTATTACAAATAATTCCGACAACTTCAGGAGAAAAAGAGGCATTTACTTACTATAGAGATGGTGTGATTTGATTCGTTTTTTATCATCCAAAGACACACGATTTGGGCTAGAAAAAAAGATTACCGAAAGAAATCTACACTTGTTGAAGGTGAAGTTTATAAATGGAACAATTCCTTCTGTCGTGTATCCTCGAGTAATGCCACCTCAGATGCTTCAATTGTCGATTGGAGTATTGAGCGAAAGGTTACACCTATAGGTTCTATATTACAATTACAGGTTAATCTTACTTTACTAGTACCAGTAGGGGGCATATGGGAAAAAGCACTACACCTAGAAATCAACAACACCAAAACTTTGTTATTTATTAAAGATTAACCCCTTCCTCCTTATCAGGGTTAGGGCTAAGAAGAATGGCTGGGACAACAAATATCCATCTCGTTGGTACTTTGGATACCCGTATAACCATCGAAGATTGTTGAAGTGACCAATTCCTGTAAATTAAGGAGCGTTGAGGACAAATAAATTGTTGGAGTTACCATTTCTATCTAATCCTAACACGTTTAATGGTACGAAAAACTCTTTTGCAGAAAGGTTGGTTAGAGATTTCTTGTAAAAACACTAGCCCCGCTCAGTTTATAATGAGAATATTTTGAGTCTGAATAAATTATTATTCTTATTATGTACATCAAGGAGGAGCCGTATGAGATGCAAATTTCACGTATGGTTCTGGAACGGAGATTCATGGAATCGAATGACGACCGTAACGGATGTCGGCTCAATCCGAAGGAAATTATGCGGAAGCTTTACAGAATTATTATGAAGCTATGCGACTAGAAATAGATCCCTATGATCGAAGTTATATACTCTATAATATAGGACTAATCCACACAAGTAATGGAGAACATACCAAAGCTTTGGAATATTATTTTCGAGCACTAGAACGAAACCCATTCTTACCCCAAGCTTTTAATAATATGGCCGTGATCTGTCATTACGTGCGATTCTCTCTACTATAGAAAGGAAAAGAAAAAAGCATTAAATACTATAAGGGCTTTCTACATATACATCGTACAAACTAACGATTTTTATCAGCTGTAGCAAAGAAAACAACTTCATATCAAAGTCAAAATATGAAGAACTGGATATGCCTAGATACTTTATTCTATGGATAAAGAATCTAATTGATAGAGGAAGCACCGTAAAGATCAATTAGCGCGGTTTTGGTCCGATACAATAAGAACTGCTTACTTATATCATTGTCATGATATGAAAAAAGTTAGGAATCAACTTATGTAATAGAGTTGATCCACTAGGGAGCAGCG